ACATTTTAAAAAACGACGAAAAGAACAAGGCGTAATGCAAGGGCTGGATCACCAGCTTCGAACAAGAAGATTTAAACGTATAGCTTTTTTAACTCGTTCCAGACGAAGTTTTCAGAAGTCTCATTTCAAGAATTATAATCTTTATACAAAATTTAATAGAGATTCGGGTTTTATAAGTTATTTAGAAGAACCGGATTTTCGTCGAGCCGTAATAAAAGGATCTATGCGCGTTCAAAGGCGTAAAATGGTTATTTGGGGGCCCTCTCAAGGAAATCCCCATTCCCCCCTTTTTTTGGAAAAAATGGAGGATTTTCCTTTTCCTATATCCAACCTAATGAAACTTTTTTTTAATATTAGAGATTGGTTGGGTAAAAAGTCAGAATTCGAAATTTTAGATCAACAATTCCAAATAAAAAAAAATAACCAGGAAGACGCAATGGAATTCTGGGATAACATTCCATATGCACAAAAAACAAGAAGTGTTCTGTTACTAGCTCAATCAATTTTTAGAAGATATATTAAATTACCCTTATTCATAATAGTTAAGAATATTGGCCGTATTTTATTACGGCAATCTCCGGAATGGTATGAGGATTTCCAAGATTGGAATAGAGAAATTTATCTAAAGTGCAGCTATAATGGTCTTCAATTCTCCAAAACGGAATTTCCTAAAAATTGGTTAAGAGAAGGTTTTCAGATCAAAATCCTATATCCTTTTCATTTGAAACCTTGGCACAGATCTAAACTACGACTCTCTGATAGCGATCGAAAGCAACAGGATAATTTTGATTCTTGTTTTTTAACAGTTTTGGGAATGGAAACAGAATATCCTTTTGGGCCTCCTCGAAAAACACCTTCCTTTTTTGAACCCATTTTTAAAGATATAGACTATAAAGTCGAAATCAGAAAATTCAATTTTAGAGTTCGAAGAGTTTTAAAAAAAATAACAAAGAAACAAACAAAAGCTGTTTTATTTGTAAAACAAATAATAAAAGAACTTTTAAAAGGAACAAAAATTCCATTATTTATACCGAGAGAAATATATGAATCAAGTCAAACTCAAACAGAAAATGATTCTATAATCAGTAATAAGATAATTCATGAATCACTTAGTCAAAATCGAGCTACAGGTTGGACAAATTATTTACAGGCAAAAGAAGAAATGAAACATAGAATTGATAGAAGAAACACAATCAGAAATCAAATAGAAATAATGAAAAAAAATAAAAAGAATAATGGAGAATCACCCCCAAAAATTTGGAAACTATTAAAAAGAAAAAATATTGAATTATTAATTCAATTTTGCATTGAAAAAATATACATTGATATCTTTCTATGTATCATTAATATGCGCAGAATCACTCTATACCTTTTTATGGAATCAACAAAAAAAATTGTTGAGAAATACATTGACAATAATAAAAGAAATCAAGATCAAGAAAGGATTAATAAAACAAAACAAAATAAAATTGACTTTATTTCGCCTATGACTATAAAAAAGATATTTGATAATCTTAGAAATAGTAAGCGAAAGTCACATATTTTTTTTGATTTATCTTACTTGTCACAAAAATATGTATTTTTAAAATTATCACAAACCCAAGCAATTAACTTCAATAAGGTAAGATCTATTCTTCAATATAATGGACCATCTTTTTTTCTTAAGAATGAAATAAAGGATTTTTTTGGAAGACAAGGAATATTTGATTCCGAAATAAGACATAAGAAACTTCCAAATTATGGAATGAATCCATGGAAAAACTGGTTAAGAGGTCATTATCAATACGATTTATCTCAGATTACATGGTCTAGATTAGTCCCCCAAAAATGGCGAAATGGGATAAATACCTCTCAAAATAATGATTTAAAGAAATGGTATTCCTATGAAAAAGACCCTTTTTTTGATTACAAAAAAAAACAAAATTTGAAAGTCTATTTATTATCAAATAAAGAGGATAATTTTGAAAAAAACTATAGATATGATCTTTTATCATATAAATATATTCATTCTGAAACTAAGAAGAAATCCTGTATTTATAGAACATCATTAGAAAGAAATAAGAAGCAGGAAAATTCCACCAGAAATAAAGAAAACTTTTTTAACATACTCAAGAATATTCCTATGAAGAATTATCTAGGAAAAAGTGATATTATATATATGGAAAAAAATACGGATAGAAAATATTTGGGGTGGAAATTTAATACAAAAATTCAGGTTGAACCTAATAAGGACCAAATAAAGGATCAATTTCATATTTTTTATCTTCCAATTGATTCAAATTGCGAAATCAATTACAAAAGGGTCTTTTTTGATTGGATGGAAATATCTTTTGATTGGATGGGAATGAATGAAAAATTCTTAATTTTAAATCACCTCATCTCAAATCCGAAAGTTTTTTTCTTTCCAGAGTTTGTGATACTATATCATAAATATAAAGAGAAACCTTGGTTTATCCCAAGCAACTTACTTTTTTTTAATTTGAATATAAAACCGAATTTT